GATGCAAGCGGAACGGAATTGATAAAACAGTCTTAGAAACAGAATTCTCCCACTTAGGCTTACTATGCTTTGGGATTTTTTTAGAATATTATTTATTTTATATTTATTTATTTTTATAGTATAATATAACGGTATTGATATTCTAATCTACTTGATTGATATTCTAATCTACTTGAATATTGAATACCAGAAAACTATATGATATGAATATTTATTATTATTAACGCAGATATATCTATCTAATTTATTTATTTTATATCTATATCTATGTCTTCTCCGTTCTTTTATTACCCTCCTGTCCTGTCGTGTTGTCAATTGACAGTATGACTTAGGGGTCAATATAATTTGACCGACCAAATCCTATTTTGGTAAACCATCTTGAATCTACTGCAGAGTGAAGGATCATGGATCCAACGCATAACCCTTTGTGAATGAGAGAGATAAAGATGAGAAAGACCAATGAAATAAAGTTTCAAGGTTATATAGTTTAATGGTAAAGTTTGATTTGATTACCATTAACTAACCCCCAGAATACTTAAGGAGTTTTTCCATTTGATTTATATACTATGGATCTACTAAAGATGGATCTCGGCCTGAGTTATATTAAGTTAAAGTTAATAAGGTAACCCTACTAGGCCTTATTACCTTACCTATTATGTTTTTCCTATTCTATTTTTATATTACCTCAAGGTATTTTTCTTATTACCTATGGTATTTGTCTTATTACCCATATTCTAGTGCTTTTTGATTTGGCCGGCCCTCGGGACCTTTTATTTCTAGTTGATTTATGAAGGCGGCCGTAGGCCCCTATGGTCCAGTGGTTACGACCTCTCTCTTTCACGGAGAAAACGAGGGTTCAAGTCCCTCTGGGGGTGTACCAAGACTCAAGACTATAGGAGTGGTATTTTCTATCAAATGATCCGTAGCCGTATTTGTCAAGTCTGCCTGGTAGACGAAAGGAAGTTTATTATGGAACGTCTAAAAAATTTAGGCGTTGGGTCGATGCCCGAGTGGTTAATGGGGGCGGACTGTAAATTCGTTGACAATATGTCTACGCTGGTTCAAATCCAGCTCGGCCCAACAATTTGCCAATCTACTATCAGACGGTAGAACTCTCTTGTTCTTAAGAAATACCTTACCTGATACAAGAGAATAAAAAAGAATTCAAATTTTCTGCTAGATCTCTTCTTATTTCCCTGGGATTGTAGTTCAATAGGCTAGAGCACCGCCCTGTCAAGGCGGACGTTGCGGGTTCGAGCCCCGTCAGTCCCGACGGATCCAATAAGTACATCAATTCGCCTCTCCATTTTCTGTGAAAGAGGGGACAGAGAGCATAATTGAATCCCGAAGAGGTTTCCTCTCTTTTTTTTTTTTCAGGATTCTGTCAAAGAAAGAATAAACCCTAAACTAAAATTAAAATAACTAAAATAGTGAAGTTGATAGAATATTCCATCTTTTATCCCGCGCCTCATCTTTCTCATACTTCTTTGTCTTCCAAAGAAAATTGGATCATTAAAATTTAGAACCTAATTCCTCTCTTTTTGGGTTTTTAATGGAAACGGATGGGTGGTTAGATGATACTTCGTTTGACTACATACAAAAAAAGAAAGGATAAAAAAGGAATTTTTGCTCGGTCGGGGAATCCAAGATTGGATTCGGTATGGATAAGGGATCTTCGTATGTTATACTATTCAATTCTCGACGACGAATTAATTTAATAGCTCAGATATTGTTATTCATGATATGATATTGATCCGATTCAAGATCATCGATAGGTAATGCATTCATTGAATTGACAGGTGAAAGATTTATCATCTCTATGGGATTAAATCCCGAGTTATTGTGAAATAAAAAAACGATGAGATTATGGAAGTAAATATTCTTGCATTTATTGCTACTGCACTGTTCATTTTAGTTCCTACTGCCTTTCTACTTATAATTTACGTAAAAACAGTCAGTCAAAACGATTAATTACTTTGAATGAAACTTGACTTCTGAATTCTTATCCATATTTGAAGAAATCAAAAGAAAAGTATTCTATTAAATGAAATCAACGGGCTATAATCGGCGGTATTCTATGGGATCCGAGAGTATGGTAAGAAAGAAATTTTTTTCTTATCATACTCTCTATTAGTGTTATAGTAATGTATAAAATAAAATTGTACTTGACTTTCTAATAAAGTTGGTATACTATATTAGCTTCTATCTTCAATCTATGTAGTTATTTATCCATATATGGAATTGACGTAGGACCCGATTCTATTTCTTTGATACATCTATTTATTCCGATGAATCTGAAAAAATCGTTTTACTGTTATAGAATACATTTATCCACTAGAATCCAAGGGAATTTTGAAATGAGGATCTTTTTATTTAAATTGAAAATTATTTCAATTTAAATAAAAAATGAGTTGCAGAACGATCTATAAAACAATTGATACCGTTAACTAAATTAGGAGTGCTTCTAAAGTCCACTTCTTCCCCATACTACGAGTGAAAGGGAAAATGTAAAGACTACCATTAAAGCAGCCCAAGCGAGACTTACTATATCCATGTGAATTATATCCCTTATCTCTATGATAGAATTATTCCATTATTGCTCACTAATAATAGTAGAATGAATGGTCCAGAGTCAAAAAGGGATTCTGGCCGAACACTATTGATGAACCAGTCAAATAAATCCATTTCAAAAATTCCTATATGATTTCTAATAGGGAAAGACTAAATACAAGTAAAATATACAATGACACTATAAGGGAATGTTACTAATGGAATGGAACATCTATTCTATCTAGTAATAAAAAAAGAGACCCATTCCTTTTTCTTGCCCTTCAAAGTAAAAAAAATTGCTATCTATTACATACTTTTATTTCCTATTTGATCTAATTCGTACCCTTTCCCGATTGTCTCTCTGAAGGAGTTGGGAGATAGTATATTATACTCTTGACGACGGGTCTAAAAAAAAAAAAATAATTTTTTTGCACTTTTTGTTTTCTATAAACTATAAAAAAATCCATCCAATATAATCTTTCTTTGAATTTTAGATTCAAGGATTTCCAAGCTTTTACAAAATCCCCAGAACAGAATAAGACAGCAGAACAGAATAAGAGATTTAGATTCATTTGTTGATGAGGCGGCACCCGGATTTGAACTGGGGAAAAAGGATTTGCAGTCCCCCGCCTTACCACTCGGCCATGCCGCCAAAACGATAGAAAAAATTTTCCTTTTTCGGTTGGATTACTAAACTTTAGTTTATTGTACTTGCATCTTGCATCCCTTTTTAAATCCTTTTTCTAAATCTAAATTTATGTATAAAAATTAGAAAAGTTTTTATCCTTTCGTATTGTATTTAATTTATTTATTGTAATGTATTTGATCTACCCCCTCGATTGATTGTATCGTATCTTCCCACAATGCCGAAAAACTTCCACTCAACTTTCTATTGAAAAATAAAATGTCTATTTTCGCTTAAAAAAGCCGAAATTTATGACAAAAGGGAACCATTAACTATTCGTTGACTGAGAATTCGTGACTTATTCTTGGATTTGAATCTAAAATTTGATTTCCCTAATGACATAAGAAAATACAAATGGATACATACTTAATTGATTCTTTTGAATCAAAAATCCTTCTCAATTTCTGGATTCTATTATAACAAAAATGATAAGTATATGTAAACCCCAGAAGGGAAATTTTTACACAGATACCAAATTGGCTATTTAGAGTATGTTGCCTATAAACAAAAAACGGGAATTCATTGGAACAAAAAAAGGCCCGGCTGGGTATTGACCGGGCCAGGCCCAAAAGGCACTTCGAACAAAATAAAAGCAAGAAGGTCCTCTTTATTTATCTTTCTATTCTATTTGGATCTTTCGAGCATCTAAATGGAATTGCTAATTCTATAATAACGATAAAGAATGTAAAAGAAATACTTTATTTAATCCTTACTTGATGTGTAATGTAACATAGTAATTATCTTTTTCAATTGGGAGAGATGGCTGAGTGGACGAAAGCGGCGGATTGCTAATCCGTTGTACGAGTTATTCGTACCGAGGGTTCGAATCCCTCTCTTTCCGTTTCCGTTGATGACTTTCTATTTTTTTCTTTCAATTTTTGCAAACCCCTTTTTATTTTTTTTTTTCCTAATTAAATTAAATATGTGGAATAGCTAAAATAAAATATTAATAAAATTGTAAAATCAAACAAGAAAAACTAAATTTTTATTTTATTCTTCACGTCCAGGATTACGTCCTGGATCATTGGATAGGAATCCAAAAATGAAGAGAGAAACAAAGAATATTACTACTGTGTAAACGAAAAGTTTGAGAGTAAGCATTACACAACCTCCAAGATCATTTTTTGAAAAAGAAAAACGAGAAAAGATAATAGATCCTCCACTTTTATATCACATATCCTATTTTGACACCAAGAAATGAATTATAGAAATAGAAAAGAATGTTCAGAAATTCAAATCAAATGAAGTTGAAATTTGTAATAAGAGTCTTTAATTTAATTACCACAAATCACTTTCATACCCACAATTAGATATTCTAAGGGACCCTAAGCTCATAAGGTATTTCCCCGAAAAAGGATTAAAATGGGGAAAGGAAATAGGGTGAGCCGGATTTCTCGCGACTATCCGAGAGTTTGAATCGAAGGTTCATACTGTCAGACTTATTTGATCTTATCAATTGTTATAATTTTTCTCGAATAAATCATGAATTTTCTAGGATAGTATTAAAGCTCTTATCGAAAACTTACAGCAGCTTGCCAAACAAAGGCTAAAAGAAAAAAGAACAGGGGTATAACTGGCATGACATCTACGATTGGATTCAAAAAAGCATAGGCTTCGGGCAATTTGGCGAAGAAAAGACTAGTCGGATAAAGGGCAGAATTAAGACAGATCAAACTAAAAATATTAAGCATAACAGACTTTTTTTTTCGTCGAAATAATTGCATTTTGATTGAGTTAAGGAAAAATGAAGAAAGTAAGGTAAACAAAAAAATCCTTCTTTTTTTTTTTTCTGCTCAATCAAAAATCCTCCAATTCTCAAAGGAGAATAGAAGAAATCATACTTTCATACAATATCTTAATTGAATTATATGTAATGATCAATAAATTCAGTTGAATTCGAGATATACACATGCCAAAATCCTAGCATGAATCTATAATAGATTCTATAAAGATAAAGAAAAAAGAGTTTCTCTAGATAGTTGGACTGGAATTGACGAAGACTTAATACCAATATTATTCTTTATTAGTATTATTGTCCAATAAAAATGGAAATGGGGCGTAGCCAAGCGGTAAGGCAACGGGTTTTGGTCCCGCTATTCGGAGGTTCGAATCCTTCCGTCCCAGAGCGTATCCATTGTATCCTAATATTTGTTTTTTGTTCAAGGAGGTTCTGTTTCAAGGTCTAATATTGCATAGAATATTATATTATTCCTCCTTCTTTTTTGATTTTGAATGATTCTTTGCGGAAGCATATCTGAGTTTTTCACAAACTGAACTAAATCGAGTTCAAATGATATGCAAAAGTAACTGAACCCCTTTGTGACCCAGATAAAGCTAAGATGGGCCGTAGATCATAGTTGTAGAAAGATTACTTAACCTCATCAGGTTAAAAAAAAAAAATATGAAATGAAAATACATATAAAAGAGGAAGCGCTTAACCTATAGGTATGTATTCTTATCCTGTTTCAGTGACAATAGTGTTTCCCTTTTTGTGAAAAAGAATTGGCATCCCTAAAATATTTTATTTAACAATGATATATATTTTCGATATTTTTTTTTATTGTTTGATTTAGCTTATTTGCTTTACATCATTGACAATCCCATTCGAAAAGAAACAGAGATTTTTCTTTCTTATTTCTTATGATAAAAAAAGGGAGTCTTTACTGTAAAACTTGACTCAAATAATGATGTAGAAGTTGGAAACTTTTTCAAGTATCAAGATTTGTAATGATTCCTTATGGGTTGACTCTTTGGGAAGTTGGAAATGGGCCGGTCTATCTTATTGAGTCACTTGAAGAGGCAGAGTAAAATAGAATTTATTTTTTCGTGTGATTTCTGTTAGTTATGTTATTTCTATATCTATTTAGTTTAGATTTCTAGATATTTCTGTTAGATATTTTTTTGAAATAGATATTTATAAAAAAACGTTCCATTCATACAAAAAAGCTGGGGTCTTGCTAATATTTCTTCAGAAAAATCTTTATTATCTATGTAGATAAGAAAAAATATAAATTACTTTGTCTCTGTACCGACTGAACCAATGACTATTCATGATTCCATAATTGAATCAATTCCGTACTGGTTCCAAATTAGAGGAATGTTATGGTAAAACTTCGTTTAAAACGATGCGGTAGAAAGCAACGTGCGACTTGAAGGACACGATCCGGTGTGGATTCTTTTTCTTACATCCACCATTTTATATAGGAATGAAGGTGCTCTTGGCTCGACGTCATTTGTTCTATTCTACTAGAGCCCTTCTTTTTTTTTTTATTGGGTTGTAATGTAAATAGTTCATGATGGAGCTCGAGTAGAAAGTATTGATTAATTTCTCAGGGGCAACGATCTAGGGTTAATGCCAATTCATAAATTGGAACAACTTCGTAAGTATATCTTCGATATCTTCGATATAGAAATCGAAAGGATCCGATTCGAGCAATTTTTCAATTCAAAAAATTTGTTGGAACGGCTAAAACTTTTTCGATACGTAGTGTATCGCGCACGAATCAACCGTCGGTATGATTCTTTGATAGAAAGAAATCGCAAAAGGGGTATGTTGCTACCATTTTGAAAGGATTAAGAAGCACCGAAGTAATGTCTAAACCCAATGATTTTAAACAAAGATAAAGGATCCCAGAACAAGGAAACACCACTTCAATTGTCTCACGGATCCGAATAACGAATCAAAATAGATTTTAAACGAGACAAAAAGGGTGGGTTAAAGACCACTCAAAAAAAATATATATATTAAATTAAAGATTTTTCTTTAAGATATTTGAGATATTATATTATTGAACTTGAGTTATGAGTACAAATGATTTTTTCTTCTTCAGGAAGTAAGCTAAATAAAAATGAGTGAAATTGAAATTATAGAATTTATTAATTTATTTTACGGATTCCTTTCCTATTTATTCTAATCAAATTTTATCCATAGATAAAACTTCGAATCATTTTTTCTCGAGCCGTACGAGGAGAAAACTTCCTATACGGTTCTAGGGGGGGGGGTTCTTTTTCATCTACATCTATCCCGATGAGCCGTCTATCGAATCGTTGCAATTGATGTTCGATCTCGAAGAGAAGGAAGAGATCTTCGGAAAGTGGGTTTTTATGATCCGATCAAGAATCAAACTTATTTAAACGTTCCCGCTATTCTCTATTTCCTTGAAAAAGGCGCTCAGCCTACAGGAACTGTTCAGGATATTTTAAAAAAGGCAGAGGTTTTTAAGTAACTTTGCCCTAATCAAACAAAATTAAATTAAGGAAATAAAAACTAAGGGTAGGATAGTGATTTCTATATCATTTTGGATATCTTTTCTATACTATGTTTTTTTATTTCCTTTCTTGGTCTATTCGTATCTATTTCTCATTGCTTTTAGAGAATCCTTTTCTATAGAATCTTTTTCTAAGGAAACCGTATTTGATTGATCCTCAAAAAATAGAAAATTATGGCATTACCTGTAATCGGGTGGTTTTCATTTGAACTCTAATACCAAGTAACAAACAAGGAATAGAAGTTCTTTATTCTATATGGATTCAATTTTTTTATATTATTCTCCATCTAATCTAAAAACTCAAAATTTAGTATATAAATATAGGTATATGCAGTGCCAATCCAACACAAGTCCTTTTTTTTACTATTATTCAATTTAAGTTTTTGTATTTTTTCATCGTATTCTTTTCTTAACCTTTATGTTGACAACGTTGTATCGAACAAATATAATTCATCGTGATAAGCAGATCTATTTATTTCCGTCCCATAGGTTTTCTTTTTTATTTTTACTTGTTGATTCAAATGATGGGTTCGTTGGATTAGCTTTGATACCCGGATTTTTGATTGAAAAAGTGGATAACATAGAAATAGGGGATGTTCTACCATTTTTACATTTATTTATTTTTTTGGTCGGGCAATTTTTTATTTTTTCATCTGATTCTGATTTAGTCATTTTTATGTTCCAAATAGAGTAGAAAAATTTAATAGAGTAGAAATTTTTTTTAGATTTTTTATTTCGTAGAGTAATGCTTTAATTTAATAATTTTGTTTTATTCTGATTGTATCTACATACCCTTTTATATTTGGGTTGCTAACTCAATGGTAGAGTACTCGGCTTTTAAGTGCGGCTAGGATCTTTTACACATTTAGATGAAGCGAGGGATTCGTCCATACTATCGGTAAAGTTTGGAAGACCGCGACTGATCCTGAAAGGGAATGAATGGAAAAAATAGCATGTCGTATCAATTAAGAGTTCTGAGAATATTTTATTCTTTCCGGCTCGGTACAAAGCCTTCTTTAAATTATTGAAAGGGAGCAAACCGAAGTCAATTTCAAGTTGGGTCGAATTAATAAATGGATAGGGCCCCACGGCTTCAATTTATTTCATTTTTATTATAGGGAAAGAAAAAGTTATAGGGAAAGAAAAAGCAACGAGCTTTCATTCTGAATTTGAATGATTACCCGATCTAATTAGACGTTAAAAAAATATTAGTGCCCAATACGGGAAGGCTTTCTCCCAGGAAAAATATTATTGATTTTTTAATGAATCCTAAATATTACCACTCTCCATTCTATAATGGAATAATGGAGATGTATGTGTATAAGAAACAGTATATTGATAAATCAATTTCCAAAATCAAAAGAGCGATTGGGTTGAAAAAAGTAAAGGATTTCTAATCATCTTGTCATCCTATAAGGAAAACGAACATAAAAACTTAAAATTAAATGGAAAAAGAGATGATAGAGAATCTGTTGATAAGTTTATCTGGATCCGAGGTATCTATTCGGTTTGTACTATAATACCTTGTTTTGACTGTATCGCACTATGTATCATTTATAACCCCCAAAGTCCTCTACCTTTCATTTAAATAGAATTTCAAATGGATAAATTCCAAAGCTATTTAGGGCTAGATAGATCTCAACAACACTACTTCTTATATCCACTTATCTTTCAGGAGTATATTTATGTACTTGCTCATGATCATGGTTTAAATAGATCAATTTTGTTGGAAAATGCAGGTTATGACAATAAATCCAGCTTACTTATTGTGAAACGTTTAATCATTCGAATGTATGAACAGAATCATTTGATTCTTTCTGTTAATGACTCTAAACAGACTCCTTTTTTGGGGCAGACCAATCATTTTTATTCGCAAATAATGTCAGAGGTTTCTTCAATCATTATGGAAATTCCATTGTCTCTGCGATTAATATCTTCCCTAGAAAGGAAAGGGGTAGTTCAATCCGAAAATTTACGATCAATTCATTCAATATTTTCTTTTTTAGAGGACAACTTTTCACATTTAAATTATGTATTAGATATACTAATACCTTACCCAGCCCATCTGGAAATATTAGTTCAGGCTCTTCGCTATTGGATAAAGGATGCTTCCTCTTTGCATTTATTAAGATTCTTTCTCCATCAGTGTCATAATTGGGATAGTCTTATTACTTCAAATTCAAAGAAAGCCAGTTCTTCTTTTTCAAAATCAAAAAGAAATCAGAGATTATTCTTCTTCCTATATACTTTTCATGTATGTGAATATGAATCCGGCTTCCTCTTTCTCCGTAACCAATCTTCTCACTTACGATCAACATCTTCTGGAGCCCTTATTGAACGAATTTATTTCTATGGAAAAAGAGAGCACTTTCCCAGGGCTTTTCAAGCAAATTTATGGTTGTTCAAAGATCCTTTCATGCATTATGTTAGGTATCAAGGAAAATCAATTCTTGCTTTAAAAGGGACGTTTCTTCTGATGAATAAATGGAAATATTAC